GGTAAATATGTTCGAATTTTTAGCATTGAGAAATTTATTAAAAAATTTAATAGAATCTTTTGGGCTTTATTTTGGAAAACTTTTTAGGGGTTAAGATGATATATATATATATAACACGCATGGCTAATCGATATCTCAACTTGTTAGTCTGGGCGCTCTCGAACCTTCCTTGCTTTTGGGGTTTGACAAGGAGAACAGGATTCGCTGAGCGTAGGGGGTAAGGGGGTTTGTCGCGTGAAAACCAAAAAGGGGGGCGTATATATCAGAATAAGTTAAAGAAAGATAAATATGTTATGCACTTGATAGAGTATAATGTAATTCTTAAGTTATGTCTTTTAATCATGGACCTAATATTACTTATTACAAGGAAATGTACAACCTTGAGATGTTACTTGCGCCTGCACTCTGAGATGTAAGTGAAAGGCTACCAAAAAAGAGAACCCCTATGCATATAAGAGAATGCCCGGCATGTGGGGTTGGTGAAGAGTATGTATTTACACCATGAATCAGATGCCAGTATACCTCATAATGGAGGGATTCTACATGCCATGCCCATGAAATAGGAATCAGATGCAAGGAATAATTCACAATATACCGTATCTCCATATTATGTCCCTGATTCTATCATGGGTAATATGCCTTATATGATCCTGTTGGTGGTCTCTTACTACATTAAGATGGTTATGTTAAATCTTAGTTGGTTATTTCAAGGAAAATGTTGAGTGCGATATTTAGAGGAATAATCTATATCCCAGGTTAAAATAAATTATTTCTGAGTTTTAATAGTATGCTTTATGCACGTCTTAAACGTTAGTACTTGCTTTTAGGTTAATATAAATGAATGGTGATAATACATATATAATCCTACTGCAGTACATATATTTGGTTTATGCACGTCTTAGATGTTAGTACTTGCTTTTAGGTTAATATAAATGAATGGTGATAATACATAGCTATATCTATACCCCATACAATACGGACATATTGTGTGGGATGTTAACCATATCTTTGCACTGCGCGCATGTAGTGCTAGATATGAGTGTTTACCATATTGGTCCATCAGAAAATAGTTTAACTTAGAATCCTGGCTTTGGGAGCCAGGGGCGGGAGTTAAAATCTCCTTTTTCTGGGCGCTAGGAGGGGGTTTAACCCTCGATCTTCGGATTACAAGACCGATGCTTTTAAACTAAGCTACTAGGGCAAGCTCATTTTAGTGCTTTATTTTCCGCTCATCCTGCGAGTGGGGCGAGGAGGAGGAATAATGCGAAGTACAGAACCGAGGCGATTTGGCCAATGATAATGTACGGGTGTTCTACGGGTATGCCTCCAATTCATGTTAGGATAACCATGTCCGCTACTAAGGTTCAGAATAAAAACTGGGTGATTGGTCGGAAGGTTAGTCCCCGTTGCTTTGAGGTGTGTAGAATCGGTACCACTAATAGTACCAGAATGCTGAACAATAGTGCTAGGACTCCTCCTAGCTTGTTGGGGATGGATCGTAGAATGGCGTAGGCAAACAAGAAGTATCACTCTGGTTGAATGTGTGGTGGGGTAACCAGTGGGTTCGCGGGAGTGAAATTTTCTGGGTCGCCAAGCAGAGTTGGGGAAAATAATGTTAAGGACGTGAGAGCTAACAGTATAAGTACGAAGCCAAGGAGGTCTTTGTAGGAGAAGTATGGGTGGAAAGAGATTTTATCCGCATCGGAATTTAACCCGGCGGGGTTATTTGACCCTGTTTCGTGTAAGAATAGTAAGTGCAGAATGGTTGCGCCTGCGATGACGAATGGGAAGAGGAAGTGAAAGGCGAAGAATCGCGTTAATGTTGCGTTATCTACAGAAAAGCCTCCTCAAATTCATTGGACAAGGGTGTCGCCCATATATGGGACCGCTGATAATAGGTTTGTAATTACGGTAGCACCTCAGAAGGACATTTGACCTCAGGGAAGTACGTAGCCTACAAAAGCGGTCATCATAACTAGGAGAAGCAGTACAACCCCAATATTTCAGGTCTCTTTGTAAAGGTAGGACCCATAGTATAGGCCGCGGGCAATGTGTATGTAAATACAGATGAAGAAGAACGATGCTCCGTTAGCATGCATATTTCGGATAAGTCATCCGTAGTTAACGTCTCGACAGATGTGTGTGACAGAGGAGAAGGCGGTCGAGATGTCAGAGGTGTAGTGCATGGCTAGGAATAATCCGGTTAGGATTTGAGTAATAAGGCATAATCCTAGCAGGGATCCGAAGTTTCATATAACTGAGATGTTAGATGGTGTTGGAAGGTCGACTAGTGCATCATTAGCGATTTTTATCAATGGGTGGGTTTTTCGTAGGCTTGCCATTATTGTTCCTGTAGTTGAATTACAACGGTGTTTCTTCAAGTCACTGGTCTCGGTTAAAGTCTGAGCGGGAATTATGACCTATTTCGTGTTTTTATTACTGATAGCCTTAATTGTGGGACTTATCGCCGTTGCGTCTAATCCCACGCCCTACTTTGCCGCCTTAGGGTTGGTAGTGGCAGCTGGGGTCGGATGTGGGGTGCTGGTTGGTAGTGGAGGGCCCTTTCTGTCCTTAGTTCTTTTTTTAATTTATTTAGGGGGAATGCTCGTGGTGTTCGCCTATTCGGCAGCGTTGGCTGCTGAGCCTTTCCCAGAGGCCTGAGGGAGTCGTTCGGTGGCTGGGTACGTCTTAGTCTACTTACTGGGTGTTATGCTGACGGCTGGACTACTTTGAGGGGGGTGACACGAGGGGTCCTGAGTAACTATCGATGGGTTAAAAGAGTTTTCTGTGCTACGGGGGGATGTTGGGGGTGTGGCCATAATATACTCTTTCGGGGGGACCATATTAGTTCTTTGTGCCTGGGTATTACTCTTAACCCTACTTGTAGTGCTAGAGTTGACTCGGGGTTTAAGTCGCGGGACGCTCCGAGCGGTTTAAATAAGAATTAGGGCAATTGCTAAGATCATGGTTAGAAGGAAGATGGTTAAAAACTTCTTAATTGTTCCTCGTGAGATATTGCTTACTATTTGTGCCAATATTATTTGTGTGAGAGTTACCGATTTTGGGCCTGCGATCTGAAGTCAAGTTTGGTCGAGTTTGGTGGCGGTAGACCGTCCGAGGACCAGGCTGGCCTTTGGGGAGAGCCGGTGCATTAATGAAGGGAAGTAGCCTAGCATATTTGAGAAGTGGTGAGGGGAGTTTTTGTAGGTAGTTTTGTATGGATTGTTGGTTTTAGCTGCAAGTTCTATGGCTACAAGAAGTCCGATAATGGCCACCATCAAGGCTGCGACTTTCAGGGTAATTGGTATAGTCATAACGGGTGTTTTTAGTGGTAGGAAGTTGTACGTAATAATAAGTCCTGCAATAATGCTTCCTCAGGCAAGTCGCTTAACCGGTTGGATTATAAGTGGGTTATCTTCATTAATGGGGGATAGTGGGAGGAATCGGGGGGATCCCATAGTCACGAAGTACACGACCCGGAAACTGTAAACTGCAGTGAAAGATGTGGCAATGAGTGTTAAGGCCAGGGCCCAGGCGTTCAGGTAGGAGGTGTTTAGGGCTTCAATAATGGCGTCTTTTGAGAAGAACCCGGCAAGGAATGGGGTGCCCGCCAGCGCCAGGCTCCCGATAGTGAGACAGGTTGAGGTGATGGGTAGGAGCTTATGGAGGCCCCCCATTTTCCGAATGTCTTGCTCGTCATTCAAGCTATGAATGATCGACCCAGAGCAGAGGAAGAGTATGGCCTTGAAGAACGCGTGCGTACAGATGTGAAGGAATGCTAGTTGTGGTTGGTTTAGTCCAATCGTAACTATTATTAATCCAAGCTGACTGGATGTTGAGAAAGCTACAATTTTCTTGATGTCATTCTGGGTTAGTGCGCAAGTGGCGGTGTACAAAGTAGTAAGTGCTCCTAAGCATAAACAAACTGTCAATGCTAGCTCATTGTCCTCTATAAGCGGGTGCAAGCGGATTAATAAGAAGATACCTGCAACTACCATAGTGCTGGAGTGGAGTAGCGCAGACACTGGCGTCGGGCCCTCTATGGCTGATGGAAGTCATGGGTGCAGACCAAACTGCGCCGATTTCCCTGCCGCCGCAAGGATGAGTGCGATTAATGGGGTTGTTATATCGTAGCTTTTTGACAAAGCGAAAATTTGTTGAATTTCTCAAGAGTTCAGATTTATTGCGAATCAGGCCATGGCTAGGATTAACCCAATATCGCCGATGCGGTTATAAATTACTGCTTGAAGGCTTGCCGTATTAGCATCTGCTCGGCCATGTCACCAGCCGATAAGTAGAAAAGATATGATGCCAACCCCCTCTCAGCCAATAAATAACTGGAACATGTTATTAGCTGTGACGAGAATAATCATGGCTACTAGGAAGAGTAGCAAATACTTGAAGAATCGGTTTATATTGGGGTCGGAGTGTATGTATCATAGCGCAAATTCTAAAATGGATCATGTTACAAAGAGGGCAATAGGGGTAAAGATAAGAGAGTAGTGGTCGAACTTAAAGCTAATGTTTGCGTCAAACACTTGTGTATTTATTCACTGTCAGTTTGTTGTGATATTTTCTGCTCCTTGGTCTAGGAAGATCACAAGTGGCAACAGGCTTACGAAGAATGCGGCGCTAACGGCAGTTTTAACGTGCGTAGCTGCCCATCCTGGTTTTCGAGGGCTTGGGTTTAGTGTCGCGAGGAGCGGTAAAACAAGAATTGTAACAATTAAAAGGAATGAGGATGACATGGCTAGGGCTGTTGAGGTCATAGCTTCCGCTTGGATTTGCACCAAGAGTTTTTGGTTCCTAAGACCAACGGATGAGCTGTTATCCTTCGGAAGCGTAAAGAAGCCGAGGAGTTTAACCTCGGGTCATAAGTATTAGCAGCACTTATTGATTTCTATCCTTCCTTGGTGAGTAAGGGGGTTTTAACCCCTGTCTTCAGAATCACAATCTGATATTTTAATTAAACTATACTTACTAGTAACACCAGCCTCACATAAGTTCGGGCTTTGTTACAAGGAGAACTACCGGAATGAGGTGAAGGGCCATCAGTAAGTGTTCTCGGGTGTGGAATGGTGAGAGTTTTACGATGTGATGTGGTGTTGGGCCGCGCTGAGACATTAAGAACATATAAAGGGAGTAGGCCGCGGTAATTAATGTTCCTAGACCGGTGAGTGCAATAGTTCAGGGGGATCAGCTAAAGAGTGTTGTGATAATCATAAGCTCTCCTATTAGGTTAGGGAGTGGGGGTAGCGCTAAGTTGGCCAGGTTTGCAATGAATCATCACACTGCTGTTAGGGGAAAAATTACTTGTAACCCTCGGGCAAGAACCATGGTCCGACTGTGGGTTCGTTCATAGGCTGTGTTGGCTAAACAGAATAGTATAGAGGAGACTAATCCATGGGCAATTATTAGAATGATTGCTCCTGAGAACCCTCAGGGGGTCTGAATTAGGATGCCCCCTGCTACAAGTCCTATGTGGCTTACAGAGGAGTAAGCGATTAGTGATTTGAGGTCAGTTTGTCGTAGACAAATAGACCCTGTTATGATGATCCCTCAAAGTGCTAAAATAATAAAGGGGTAGATTAGCTCCTTAGAGAGCGGGTCTAGCATTATTATTATCCGTATTATGCCGTATCCCCCAAGTTTTAGTAGAATTGCCGCCAGTACTATGGATCCTGCAACAGGGGCTTCTACGTGCGCTTTCGGCAGTCATAGGTGTACCCCATAGAGAGGTATTTTTACTAAAAAGGCGATTAAGCAACCGGCCCATCAGATCTTATGACTTCAGGAGCTCATTAATAGCGGGGGGGTATACTGGATAATTAGTAGGGATAGAGTCCCTGTAGATTGTTGAAGGAGGAGCAGGGCTACTAAAAGCGGCAGGGACCCGGCTAAGGTGTAAAATAGAAAGTAGGTTCCTGCGTTGAGGCGCTCAGTTTGATTTCCCCAGCGAGTAATAATAATAAGGGTGGGGATGAGAGTGGCTTCAAACATAATATAAAATATGATGATTTCTGTGGCGCCGAAGGCTATAATTAGGAATGCTTGTAGTGAGGTCAGGAGTGTAATGTAAAGGCGTTGACGTGTGATAGGCTCAGGGTTGATGTGGTTCTGGCTAGCCAAGATTATTAAGGGGAGAAGCCAGCATGTTAAGACTAAAAGAGGTGTTGATAAGGGATCAGTGGCTAAATATGAGTTAGACATAGTTCATCCCGCCTCCGATGCTCAGTTAAGTCATGTGAGGCTTGCAAGGGCGATTAAGAGCCCATGGGTAGCTGTGACTGTTCATAATCACTTGGGGGAGGCCAGTCAAATTGTTGGGAACATCATGATTGTGGGAATTAACACCTTTAGCATTGTAGAAGATTAAGGTTTTGCAGACGGTCAGTGCCGTGGGTGCGGGCTGTGGCTACTAGGAGCGCAAGGCCCGTGCTTGCCTCACAAGCCGAGAAAGCTAATAGGAGTATTGGGGCCGTGGAGAAGCTTGTTGATTCAAATTGGAGTGTTCATAGGGCTAGCGCAATAAATAGGGATAGTATCATTCCTTCTAAGCAGAGTAATGCAGAAAGCAGATGTGTGCGATGGAATGCTAGTCCTATAAGTCCTAAAATAAATGCTGAGCTAAAGCTAAAGTGTACTGGTGTCATAAGGGGGCCGTGGACTTAAACCACAATTTTTTGAGCCGAAATCAGAGGTCTTTTTTAGACTAGCCCCCTATTCTGCTCACTCCAGGCCTCCTTGGGTTCATTCGTAAATTAATCCGAGGGTTAATAGGATTAGGACTGTAGTGGCCCAAAAGAATGTTCCGGCTGGACTGTGGAGTTGGTCTCCTCATGGTAGTGGGAGGAGGAGGGCAATTTCCAGATCAAATAAAAGGAACAGAATTGCTACTAAGAAGAATCGCAGGGAGAATGGTAATCGGGCAGATCCTAAGGGATCAAATCCGCACTCATAGGGGGAGAGTTTCTCCGCGTCCGGGTTTATCTGCGGTAATCAGAAAGATACAATTGCTAGGACTGATGATAGGGCTATAGTAATGAAAAAAATAGTTGTAATTAAGTTCATTATCTTTCCTTGGGGTCTAACCAAGACTAAATGATTGGAAGTCACTTGTACAAACTTTAATACTAGAAAGATATGAGCCTCATCAATAGATTGATACGTAAAGGAATAGTCATACTACGTCTACAAAGTGTCAATACCAGGCAGCGGCTTCAAAGCCGAAATGATGTTCGGAGGTAAAGTGGTATTGAATCTGGCGGAGAAGACAGACGGCTAAAAAGGTTGAGCCAATAATGACATGTAATCCGTGGAATCCTGTGGCTACAAAGAATGTAGAGCCATATACGCCGTCTGCAATTGTGAAAGGTGCTTCATAGTACTCTATTGCTTGGAGGGCAGTAAAATAAAATCCTAGCAGAATTGTAAGTGCGAGAGATTGAATAGCTTGCTTTCGTTCTCCCTCTATAATACTGTGGTGGGCTCATGTGACCGTTACTCCGGATGCTAATAATACGGCTGTGTTAAGGAGGGGTACCTCAAAGGGGTCTAATGTGGTAATCCCAGTAGGGGGTCAACATCCGCCTAGTTCAGGCGTTGGGGCCAGGCTTGAGTGGTAGAAGGCTCAGAAGAAGCCTAGGAAAAAGAATACTTCGGAAGTAATAAATAGAATTATTCCATACCGTAGTCCTTTTTGTACTGGTGGGGTGTGGTGACCTTGAAAGGTTCCTTCCCGGATGACGTCACGTCATCATTGGAATATTGTAAGAAGTAATAGAACCAATCCGAGGGTTATTAGTGTTACTGAGTGGAAGTGAAACCAGATTGCTAGGCCGGATGTCATTAGCAAGGCACCGACGGCTCCGGTTAGTGGTCATGGGCTAGGATCAACCATGTGATATGCATGTGCTTGGTGGGCCATTAAACGTTTTCTTGCATGTAAAGGCTTAGGAGCAATACGAAAACATAGGCTTGAATTATTGCTACTGCAACTTCTAGGAGTGTTAAAAGGAAGAGGACGGCGGCCGTTAAAATTGCTACAGTTGGTATCATTGGCAGTAGGACAAATACGGCTGTGGCAATGAGTTGAATTAGTAGATGACCTGCAGTTAGATTAGCCGTAAGTCGGACCCCTAGAGCCAGCGGGCGGATAAATAGGCTAATTGTTTCGATAATAATTAGTACAGGAATCAGAGGAATGGGAGTTCCTTCTGGTAGGAGGTGTCCGAGAGCGACTGTTGGTTGGTTTCGCATTCCGATGATGACTGTAGCAAGTCATAGTGGTACAGCGAGTCCTATATTTAATGATAGTTGTGTTGTGGGTGTAAAGGTATATGGTAGAAGACCTAATATGTTAATAGTGATAAGGAATACCATTAGGGATGTTAATATTAGTGCTCATTTATGTCCTCCTACATTTAGGGGCATCATTAGTTGATTAGTGAAGCGGTTAATAAATCATGCTTGAACAGTAGTGAGTCGGCTGTTTATTCAGCGAGATGATGGGGTAGGAAATAATACTCATGGGAGTGCAATTGCAATGGCAATGAGCGGAATTCCTAGGAAGGAAGGGCTTGCAAACTGATCAAAAAAGCTTACTATCATGGTCAGTTTCAGGAGTCAGTTTTATGTTTTTCTTCACTTATTGGGGCCGGTTCATTAGGCGTTAAGTGGTTTAAGACTTTGGTTGGGATAATAGTGAGGAAAATGAATCATGAGAATACTAGAATTGCGAATCAGGGGTTGGGGTTAAGTTGAGGCATTTCACTAGAGGTGGTCGGTAGTCACCAAACTTTGGCTTAAAAGGCCAACGCTTTGTCCAATAATTAGCTTTCTAGTGAGGCGTCTTCTAGTATCAGTGTGGATCAGCTTTCGAAATGTTTTAGTGGAACGGCTTCAACTACAATAGGCATAAAGCTGTGGTTGGCCCCGCAGATTTCAGAGCATTGTCCATAAAATACACCTGGGCGTGAGGCAATAAAGGCAGTTTGATTTAATCGCCCGGGTACCGCGTCTATTTTTACACCGAGAGATGGGATGGCTCATGAGTGTAATACATCTTCAGCGGATACTAGAACACGAATTGGTGACTCTATTGGAACTACTATTCGGTGGTCTGTTTCTAGGAGTCGAAACTGTCCTGGCGTAAGGTCTTGAGTAGGAATTATATATGAGTCAAATCCTAGGTCTTCATAGTCTGTATATTCGTAGCTTCAATATCATTGGTGTCCTATAGCTTTAATTGTTAGGTGGGGGTCATTAACTTCGTCTATAAGATATAAAATTCGAAGGGAGGGGAGGGCAATCAGAACTAGAATAACTGCCGGTAGAACTGTCCATACAATCTCGATTTCTTGGGAGTCTAAAATATATTTGTTGGTAAGTTTGGTTGAGACCATTGCAATGATAATGTAGAGCACTATTGTGCTAATTAAAAATACAATTATCAGGGCGTGGTCATGGAAGTGAAGAAGTTCTTCTATAACGGGTGATGCCGCGTCTTGGAATCCTAGTTGTGTGGGGTGTGCCATTAAGTCTAAGGCATACAGGGGTTTAACCTGTAATTTCACCTTGACAAGGTGATGTAATGTGCATATTTTACTAATGCCTCCAGAAGAAAGTGACAGAGTGGTTATGTGACTGGCTTGAAACCAGTACATGGGGGTTCAATTCCTCCCTTTCTCGTTAGTTTGATTGAACTTGGACAAATGCTGGTTCCTCAAATGTGTGATATGGTGGAGGGCAGCCGTGTAGTCATTCTACATTTGTTATAGTTAGTTCTACTGAGGATACTTCCCGTTTGGCGGCGAAGGCTTCTCATAAGATAAAGAGGAATATAATTACCGCTACCAGTGAGACGAGTGAGCCAATGGATGATACTGTATTTCATAGGGCGTAAGCGTCTGGGTAATCAGAATACCGTCGTGGTATTCCTGCTAGGCCTAGGAAGTGTTGCGGGAAGAATGTAAGGTTAACACCAATAAATATTACAGCAAAATGGATTTTTGTTCAGGTGTCATTTAGGGTGTATCCTGAAAATAGTGGGAATCAGTGAACGAATGCCGCCATAATAGCAAACACAGCCCCTATTGATAGTACGTAGTGGAAGTGGGCAACGACATAGTATGTGTCATGGAGGACAATATCAAGTGATGAGTTGGCGAGAACGATTCCTGTTAATCCTCCGACTGTAAAGAGGAAAATAAATCCTAAGGCCCACAATAAAGGAGTTTCTCATTTAATTGAGCCCCCGTGGAGCGTAGCAAGTCAGCTAAATACTTTTACACCGGTTGGAATGGCAATGATTATTGTTGCAGATGTAAAGTAGGCGCGGGTGTCTACGTCCATTCCGACAGTGAATATGTGATGAGCTCAAACAATAAACCCTAGGAGGCCAATGGCCATCATAGCTCAAACTATTCCTATATAGCCGAATGGTTCTTTTTTGCCTGCATAGTAGGCTACAACGTGTGAAATAATTCCAAACCCGGGTAAAATAAGAATGTAGACCTCTGGATGACCGAAGAATCAGAATAAATGTTGATATAGGATAGGGTCACCCCCTCCCGCCGGGTCAAAGAATGTGGTATTTAGATTTCGGTCAGTGAGAAGTATAGTAATTCCGGCAGCCAGGACAGGAAGTGATAGGAGTAGAAGAACGGCGGTTACAAGTACGGCCCATACGAAAAGGGGTGTTTGATATTGAGAGATGGCTGGGGGTTTCATATTAATGATTGTGGTAATAAAGTTTACTGCCCCTAGAATTGATGATACACCTGCTAGGTGAAGAGAGAAGATCGTAAGGTCTACTGATGCCCCTGCGTGGGCAAGGTTGCCTGCAAGCGGGGGGTAGACAGTTCAACCTGTCCCAGCTCCAGCCTCAACACCAGAAGAGGCTAGTAATAACAGAAATGATGGGGGTAAGAGTCAGAAGCTTATGTTATTTATTCGTGGAAATGCTATGTCAGGCGCTCCGATTATCAGAGGTACAAGTCAGTTTCCAAATCCGCCAATAAGAATTGGCATTACTATAAAGAAAATTATTACGAAGGCGTGGGCAGTAACGATAACGTTATAGATTTGGTCATCACCTAGAAGTGATCCAGGTTGGCTTAGTTCGGCTCGAATAAGGAGGCTTAAAGCGGTTCCCACTATCCCGGCTCAGGCACCAAATACTAGATAAAGGGTGCCAATGTCTTTGTGGTTTGTAGAAAAGAATCAGCGTGTAATTGCCACAGGTAGGATAGCCGAGTGCCCAGGCGGTGGGTTGTAGCCCCGAAGACAGAGGTTTAAGTCCTCTTCCTATCAAGCCCCGTGGTGGAGAGAACACGTTGGATTGCAAATCCAGAGACGCAGAGTAATACCCTGCCGGGGCTTTCCCGCCTTACTAGGCCAATGGCGGGAAAGTAGATGGATGCTCGCTGGCTTGAGCGCTTAGCTGTTAACTAAGAGTTTGTAGGATCGAGGCCTTCCCATCTAGAAAGGCCTTAGTTTAACAAAAACGTTTGATTTGCAATTAGAAGATGCAAGATAAACTCTTGTAGGTCTTATCAGGGGCTAGAAGATTTTCACTTCTGCTTAGAGCTTTGAAGGCTCCCGGTCTAATGCTATCCTAAGCCCCTAGGTGACCAGCATCATAATAGTAGGGGTGATAGGTAAAAGGCCCAGGGCTATTACAGTGAACAAGGCCAGGGGAATGGAGGCCTGGGTTGTTTGGGTCCGTCAAGGGGTGCTTGAGGTAACAGTGTTAGGGGAGATGGTAAGGGTTATTGTGTAGCAAAGGCGCAAATAAAAGTAAAGGCTGATGAGGGCGGCAAGAGCTATTACTGTTGCAGTAAGGGGGAGGCCTTGTTTTGCTAGTTCTTGCAAGATTAACCATTTTGGTATGAATCCTGTAAGTGGGGGCAGGCCTCCAAGGGACAGTAATACCAGGGCGGCTGTTGCTGTCAGAATAGGGCTCTTCGATCAGACGGTTGCGAGGGTGCCGACTTTTGTGGCGGATGAGAGCTTTAGTGTCAGGAAGGCTGCGGATGTTATTATGATATATGTTAGTAGTGCGAGGAGAGTAAGGTGAGGGGCGTACTGAAGAACAATAATTATCCACCCCATATGTGCGATTGAGGAGTAGGCTAAGATTTTCCGTAGCTGGGTTTGATTAAGTCCGCCCCATCCTCCCACAAGGGTGGATATGAGTCCGAGGGCTGTGAGGAGAAGTGGGTCAAACGCCTGAGCGGTTTGGATAATAAGGGCGAGTGGAGCAAGCTTCTGCCAGGTGGAGAGGATGAGCCCTGTTAATAGGTCTAGCCCTTGTAATACTTCAGGTATTCAGAAATGTATCGGGGCTAGTCCAATCTTAAGTGCTAGGGCGGCGAGGATTATTGCGGTGGCGATTGGATTTGACATGTTAGCCATATCTCATTCCCCGGTAGTTCATGCATTTGTTGTACTCGCGAACAAGATTACGGCGGCTGCAGTGGCCTGGGTAAGAAAGTACTTTGTGGTAGCCTCTACTGCGCGGGGGTGGTGGTGTTGTGCTATTAAGGGGACAATCGCTAGGGTATTAATTTCTAGGCCCATTCAGGCTAACAATCAGTGGGAGCTAGCAAAGGTCAGGGTGGTTCCTAAGCCAAGGCTGGACAGTAGCGTCGCTAGTACGTAAGGGTTCATTGATGGAGGAGGGAGTCTAACCGTCATGTTCGGGGTATGGGCCCGAAAGCTTATTTAGCTGACCCCATCATAGAAAGTGGTGTAGAGGAAGCACTAAGAGTTTTGATCTCTTGGGCATGGGTTCGACCCCCTTCTTTCTAAGAACTGAGGGGATTTTAGCCCCTGTAAGCCACTCTATCAAAGTGGCCCCTGGGCACTCGGGCACAGTTCCTGAGTTACAGCTGTGGGGGAAGGCCCGCTAGTGCAATCGGGAGGGATACATGCCATAATACGAGTGCTAGTGTTAGGGGAAGAAAGTTTTTTCAGACAAGGTGTATGAGTTGATCGTACCGGAACCGTGGGTAAGAGGCTCGCACCCATAGAAACACTACAGACAGAAGTGCGGCTTTAATCATTAAGCCAACCGTTGTGAGTTCGGGCATGCCTGGAAAGTACGATGTCCCTAAAAATAGCACGGCGGAGAGAGTATTTATCAATAGAATATTGGCGTATTCGGCGAGGAAAAATAAAGCAAAGGGGCCACCTGCATACTCTACGTTGAAGCCTGAGACAAGCTCTGACTCACCTTCTGTTAGGTCAAAAGGTGCTCGGTTGGTTTCCGCCAGGGTGGAGATGTATCACATTGCGGCTAATGGTCATGCAGGGATCAACAACCATACGCTTTCTTGAGCGGTATTAAATGTTTGGAGGGTGTAACCTCCAGAAAAGACAATAACTGAAAGCAAGATAAGCCCGAGGCTTACCTCGTATGAAATTGTTTGGGCAACTGCTCGTAGCGCCCCAATCAGTGCGTACTTTGAATTTGATGCTCAACCTGACCCAAGAATAGAATATACTGCAAGGCTTGACAATGCTAAAATAAACAGGATACCCAGGTTAAGGTTAATGACTGGGTGGGGCATGGGTATGGGTGCCCAAAGGGTTAGGGCAAGGGTCAGCGCAAGAATAGGGGCTGCCAAAAACAAGAAGGGGGATGATGTGGAGGGGCGGACAGGCTCTTTAATAAACAGTTTGACCCCGTCGGCGATAGGTTGTAATAGTCCGTAAGGCCCTACCACATTAGGCCCCTTTCGTAGCTGCATATACCCAAGCACTTTCCGTTCGAGCAAGGTCAAGAAGGCTACTGCTAAGAGGACTGGGACAATATAGGCGAGGGGATTAATTAGATGGGTCATTAAGGTGTTCAGCATAAACTGGGGAGAGGACTTGAACCTCTGGTTTTAAGGGCTTAGGCCTTACGCAATTTACCATGCTCTGCCACCCCAGTATGCCCTTAACTTGGGCGGCAGGGGTTCTGGCCCTCCCTTATTTAATTTATTTGTTTTCATGAATTAGGGGTGGGGCATGCTCTAAGTATGGGCCCCTCTTTTCCGATCCTTTCGTACTAGGAAAAGTAGCGTTACAGATAGAAACTGACCTGGATTGCTCCGGTCTGAACTCAGATCACGTAGGACTTTAATCGTTGAACAAACGAACCCTTAATAGCGGCTGCACCACCAGGATGTCCTGATCCAACATCGAGGTCGTAAACCCCCTCGTCGATATGGGCTCTGGGAGAGGATTGCGCTGTTATCCCTAGGGTAACTTGGTTCGTTGATCGGCTTTATTAGCCGGATCATTATTGGTCAGATGTTCTGCGGCTTAAAGATGTCTCTCTTGGCTTTAGGGGTTTTGGCCCAGTCCACTCGGAGGCTTGTTTTTCCTCCGTGGTCGCCCCAACCGAAGGTAAAGTTTCATGGCCACTAAGTTCTTGCTTTCTACGGAGTTGTTTAACGTGGCTGAGTCTTGTACCTTAAGCTCCAAAGGGTCTTCTCGTCTTGTACTGTTATACCCGCTTCTGCACGGATAGATCAATTTCACTGACTGGAGGGGGGAGACAGTTAAGCCCTCGTCTAGCCATTCATACAGGTCTCTATTTAAAAGACAAGTGATTGCGCTACCTTTGCACGGTCAATATACCGCGGCCGTTGAACCCGTAGTCACTGGGCAGGCTGGACCTCCTATACTTAATGTTGCAGGAGGCGATGTTTTTGGTAAACAGGCGAGGCTTGTGTTTGCCGAGTTCCTTCCCCTTCTTTTAGTCTTTCCCTTAATATGGCACTCCAGTGTGGGGTTAACGATCATTTAGTGTGAGTTCTTCTTGAGGTCTTTATTATTCACAATGCCCTCTTTAGTTGGGCTCGTTAAATTCCAGTGGTTGGTCCGATCTGGTCTACACTTGTGGCGGGAGAAGATCAGGTCTTCTTGTTACTCATTTTAGCATAGTCTCATCCATGTGGGCATGGGTTGGCCTGATACAATTAGGGGAGTAAGATTTTTTATCGGTATAATAAACTTCCTTCTGTCCGAGCTTTAACGCTTTCTGTTTAGGTGGCTGCTTTCAGGCCCACTAGAACAGTATATTTTATATATTATGATCTTTATCCTCCTGTAAAGGTTGTATCCTTTGTTAAAGGGGCTGTACCCCCTTCAACTAACTCTCGTATTTTTCCATAATGTCTTGACGGTATGTTTCTTGATTAAGGGTGTGCGAGGCTGAACTTCTATTCATTTCCCAGGCAACCAGCTATCACCAGGTTCGGTAGGTCTGTCACTTCTACCCGGAGCTCTTCCCACTCTTTTGCCACAGAGACGGGTTAGCCCTAAATTACATAGGCTGTCTCGGGGTAGCTCACCTGGTTTCGGGGTATCAAACTAAAGATCTCTTTGCTTGAGGGTGCTGGCTAAATCATGATGCAAAAGGTACAAGGTTTAGTCTTTGTTTTTCAGTGCTTATATGGGTTATTTCATTTCTCTTTCAGCTTTCCCTTGCGGTACTTTCTCTATTGCTTTGGGTGAACCTTTTCTGTCTCCCATACTCAGGTAAAAAAATGGTTTAGTTTGTGGGGTTAAGTCTTGTGTTGTTATAAATATTGTTAAATTATAGTGATGATTAAGCTAGCTGGTTAGCTCAGGGTGATCCAATTTGCATGGATGTCTTCTCGGTGTAAGTGAGATGCTTAACTAGCTCAGCCACGCCCTGAATTTTATCCAAGTGCACCTTCCGGTACACTTACCATGTTACGACTTGCCTCCCCTTGTCAGAGCTTTGGTGTTAAGAAGCTTTATTGCATTTCGACAGGGGAGAGTGACGGGCGGTGTGTACGCGTCTCAGAGCCGGGTTCAAAAGGACACTCTGCTTCCTTTTTACTACTAAATCCTCCTTCAAGCACTATTTCATGTTGCATGTCCGTAGTATTCTATAATAGAAAATGTAGCCCATTTCTTCCCGCTTCGTACGCTACACCTCGACCTGACGTTCTGGGTTGTGCCCATTTTGCTTACTTTTATTGCCTTCACAGGGTAAGCTGACGACGGCGGTATATAGGCTGGGATGGCTAGAAGTGGTGAGGTTTAACGGGGGTTATCGGTTCTAGAACAGGCTCCTCTAGGGGGGTCTGAGGCACCGTCAGGTCCTTTGGGTTTCAAGCTAATGCTCGTAGTACCCGGGCGGACGTCTAATTGTAGTCGGACGTCTGGGTTTATGACTGAGCATAGTGGGGTATCTAATCCCAGTTTGTTTCTCAGTTTTCGTGGGGTCAGGTGGACTTTCCTAAAGCTACTTTCGTATATTGGGCTTCGGACTCCTAGAAGCGTATGACAGCCAAAGGGCCATTCGACTTTATTGTTTCACTATCCTTAACCACCCTTTACGCCGTTGCACTATCAACTAGGGCCTCTCGTTTAACCGCGGTGGCTGGCACGAGTTTTACCGGCCCTCTTAGCTCTGACTGAGTCAAGTTTTCACTTATGGCTTAATATTTATCACTGCTGAATTCCCTTGGGGGTGTGGCTAGGCCTGGCGTCTTGGGCTAAAGGTTTGTGCCTGATGCCTGCTCCTCGTCCCCGGGCGGGGGATTAAGGGCTTACTCACGGGGCTGCGGAGACTTGCATGTGTAAGTTGGGCTAGAGCTGATAGTAAGGTCGGGACCATGCCTTTGTGCATGCGGAGCTTCTCAGGGCCCATTTTAACATCTTCAGTGTTATGCTTTGTATTAAGCTACGCTAGC